TATTACCTTCATTCATAATTGCGAAAAATATTGGACGTATATTCCTATTGCAACTTCCCGAATGGTCTGAGGATTTGCAGGAATGGAATCGAGAGATTCATCTTAAATGTACCTATAATGGTGTTCCATTATCCGAAACAGAATTTCCTAAAAATTGGTTGACGGACGGTATTCAGATCAAAATATTATTTCCTTTCTGTCTGAAACCTTGGCACAAATCAAAACTACGATCCTCTCAGAAAGATCTAATGAAAAAGAAAAAAGAAAAAGATGATTTTTGTTTTTTAACAGTTTGGGGAATGGAAGCTGAATTTCCTTTTGGTCCGCCCCGAAAACGACCTTCCTTTTTTAAACCCATTTTAAAGGAATTCAAAAAAAAAGTTGGAAAATTTAAAAAGAAGTATTTTCGAGTTCTAACAGTTTTCAAAGGAAAAACAAAATTACTTCGAAAACTTTCAAAAGAAACAAAAAAATGGGTTATCAAAAGTGTTATTTTTATAAAAAGAATAATAAAAGAACTTTCAAAAGTAAATCCAATTCCATTATTTAGATTAAAATTAAAAGAAGTCGAAGTATATGAATCGAGCCAAATTGAAATTAAAGAAGAAAAAGATTCCATAATAAGCAATCAGATAATTCATGAATCAGTTAGTCAAATTGCATCATTGGCAGAGACAGAAAAAAAAATGAAGGATCTGACTGATAGAACAAGTACAATTCGAAATCAAATAGAAAGAATCGCAAAAGAGAAACAAAAAGTAACTCCAAGAATAAATAATCTTAGTCCTAACAAAACAAGTTCTAATGCTAAAAGATTCGAAAAATGGCAAATATTAAAAAGAAGAAATGCTCAATTAATCTGTAAATTACCCCCTTTTTTTAAATTTTTCATTGAAAAAATATACACAAATATATTTTTATCTATCATTAATATTCCCAGAATAAATACAGAACTTTTTCTTCAATTAACAAAAAAAATTATTGATAAATCCATTTACAATTACAATAATGAAAGAAAACAAGAAAGAATTAATAAAAAAAAGAAAACTCCAATTCCGTTTATTTCGACTATAAAAAAGCCACTTGATAATATTAATAATATTAAAGCAAATTCACATATTTTTTATGACTTATCCTACGTGTCACAAGCATATGTATTTTACAAATTATCACAAATCCAAGTTAGTTGCCCGTTAAGATCTGCTGCTCACTATCAAGGAATCCCCCTTTTTCTTAAGCCTAAAATGAAAATAAAGGATTCTTTTAAAACACAGGGAATGGTTAATTCAAAATTAGCGGATAAGAAACTTCCGAGTTATGAAATGAATCAGTGGAAAAACTGGTTAAGAGGCCATTATCAATACCATTTATCTCAGATCAGATGGTCTAGATTAATACCAGAAAAATGGCGAAATACGGTTCATCAGCGTCGTATAGCTACAAAGAAAAATTTGAGCCAACGGCATTCATGTGAAAAAGACCAATTAATTGATTCCAAAAAACAAAAACAATTGGAAGTATATTTATTATCTAATCCAAAAGATAATTTTCAAAAATACTATAGATATGATTTTTTATCATATAAATTTCTTAATTATGAAAATAAAACGGAATGCTTTTTTTATAGATCCCCCTTTCGAGGAAATAAGAACCAAGAGATTTCTTATAACACGCCTAAAGAAACCCCTTTTGATATGCTGAGGAACATCCCTATTAAAAATGATCCAGGAAGGGTCAATATTCTATATATGGAAAAACCGGCCAATAGAAAATATTTTGATTGGAAAATTTTCAATTTTTATCTTAGACAAAAAGTCGATATTGAGGCCTGGACCATAATAGATACCAATAGGAATCAAAATACTCAAATTCGTACTAATAATTCTCACAAAATTGATAAAAAAGATCTTTTTTATCTTATGATTCCAGAAATCAATCCACCAAACTCCCACAAAGGGTTTTTGGATTGGATGGGAATGAATGAAAAAATGCTAAAGCGCCCCATATCGAATCTGGAACTTTGGTTCTTCCCAGAATTTGTGTTACTTTATAAGGCATATAAAATGAAACCTTGGTTTATACCAAGCAAATTAATTCTTTTAAATTTAAATAGAAGTGAAAATAGTAATGAAAATAAAAAGATCAATCAAAAGGAAAGGGGAAGTTTTTTGATAGCATCGAATAAAAAGCACCGAAATCAAGAAGAAAAAGAACCCACAAGCCGAGGAGATCGTGGACCCGTTCTCTCACAACAAAAAGATATTGAAGAAAATTATGCAAGATCAGACATGAAAAAAGGGAAAAAGAAAAAACAATACAAAAGCAACACGGAAGCAGAACTAGATTTCTTCCTGAAACGTTATTTGCTTTTTCAATTAAGATGGGATGAAACTTTGAATCAAAGAATGATCAATAATATCAAGGTATATTGTCTCCTGCTTAGACTGATAGATCCAGGAAAAATGACTATATCCTCGATTCAAAAGAGAGAAATGAGTTTGGATATAATGCTGATTCAGAAGAATTTAACTCTTTCGGAATTGATGAAGAAGGGAGTATTGATTCTAGAACCCATTCGTCTGTCTGGAAAAAAAGATGGGAAATTTATTATGTATCAAACCATAGGTATTTCGTTGATTCATAAGAGTAAGCATCAAACTAATCAAAAATACCAAGAGCAAGGAGATGTTGCTAAGAATAATTTTGATTTACTTGTTCCTGAAAATATTTTATCGTTTAGACGTCGTAGAAAATTGAGAATTCTAATTTGTTTTAATTCAAAGAATAGAAATTATATAGATAGAAATCCAGTATTTTGGAACGGAAAGAGCGTAAAAAACAGCAGCCAAGTTTCACACGACACTAACCGTCTTGATAGAGAGAAAAATCAATTAATGAAATTAAAGCTCTTTCTTTGGCCTAATTATCGATTAGAGGATTTCGCTTGTATGAATCGTTATTGGTTTGATACCAATAATGGAAGTCGTTTCAGTATATTAAGGGTATATCTGTATCCACGATTGAAAATTTGTGGATAATACACTTTTTCTATATATCCTATACCCTATACCTATATATAATATTAATATAGGGTATATGAAAGCAAACAAATACACAGATCACATGTCTTGTCTCACATTTCATTTTAGTATCCAATATGAAATGAATAATGTCTCAATTAGATCTCGAAATGAATCAACAGAACCTTCTTCATTTTAGGTCTAAATTATTCGATGCGAAAATGTACCAATCCTTTTCTATTCCTATCTAAATCCAATTTGAAATTGGATTGATTGATTTGAATTCAGAAAATTAGGAGTTCATAAAGAAATTTGGATTAGATTATTGTATATACCACATTCAAATTAATGGCATTATTCTTACTGATCGGTAAAATCCATATCTGTAAAAAGGGAAAGGGGCATTTTTTTATGGTAAAAAATTCATTCATTTCGGTTATTTCTCAAAAAGAAAACGACGAAAACAGAGGGTCTGTTGAATTTCAAGTATTCAGTTTCACCACTAAGATAAGGAGACTTACTTCACATTTGGAATTGCACAAAAAAGACTTTTCATCTCAGAGAGGTTTGCGGAAAATTTTGGGAAAACGTCAACGATTGTTGGCCTATTTGTCAAAAAGAAATAGAGGACGCTGTAAAGAATTAATTGGTGAGTTGGATATTCGAGAGACAAAAACTCATTAATTTGAAGCGTGATGCCGTATTTGAGCTTAGTCATTTAAATTTGGATGAACTTCTTTTGACTTTCAGCAATGCATGGAAGAATGACTCGGGAAAAACTTATGATTGCACCAACTACAAGAAAAGACCTCATGATAGTCAATATGGGCCCTCACCACCCATCAATGCATGGTGTTCTTCGACTGATCGTTACTCTCGATGGTGAAGATGTTATTGACTGTGAACCAATATTGGGTTATTTACATAGAGGGATGGAGAAAATTGCGGAAAATCGAACAATTATACAATATTTGCCTTATGTAACACGTTGGGATTATTTAGCTACTATGTTCACAGAAGCAATAACCGTAAATGGACCCGAGCAGCTAGGCAATATTCGAGTACCTAAAAGGGCTAGCTATATCAGAACTATTATGTTGGAGTTGAGTCGTATTGCTTCCCATTTGTTATGGCTTGGCCCTTTTATGGCAGATATTGGGGCACAGACCCCTTTCTTCTATATTTTTCGAGAACGAGAATTAATATATGACCTATTCGAAGCTGCTACCGGTATGCGCATGATGCATAATTATTTTCGTATCGGAGGAGTCGCCGCTGATCTACCTCATGGCTGGATAGATAAATGTTTGGATTTTTGCGATTATTTTTTAACCGGGGTTGCTGAATATCAAAAACTTATTACACGGAATCCTATTTTTTTAGAACGAGTTGAAGGCGTAGGCATTATTGGCGGAGAAGAAGCACTAAATTGGGGTTTATCCGGGCCAATGCTACGAGCTTGCGGAATACAATGGGATCTTCGTAAAGCTGATCGATATGAGTGTTACGACGAATTTGATTGGGAGATTCAATGGCAAAAAGAAGGGGACTCACTAGCTCGGTATTTAGTACGAATCGGCGAAATGGCAGAATCCATAAAAATTATCCAACAGGCTCTGGAAGGAATTCCAGGGGGGCCCTATGAGAATTTAGAAAGTCGACGCTTTGATAGAATAAAAGACCCTGAATGGAATGATTTTGAATATCGATTTATTAGTAAAAAACCCTCTCCAACTTTTGAATTGTCCAAGCAAGAACTTTATGTAAGAGTCGAAGCACCAAAAGGAGAGTTGGGAATTTTTCTGATAGGAGATCAGAGTGTTTTTCCTTGGAGATGGAAAATTCGACCGCCGGGTTTTATCAACTTGCAAATTCTTCCGCAGTTAGTTAAAAGAATGAAATTGGCTGATATTATGACGATACTAGGGAGCATAGATATTATTATGGGAGAAGTTGATCGTTGAAATGATAATTGATACA